TTACATTTTTCATATAATCTCCTCTTATAGATAGACTTATCGACCAGAATTCGTTTTCTATCATTTTACCCCTCTTTTTTCTTTATTCTTTTTTTTTGAAATCAAGTCAAAAAATATTCGAGTTAGAAAGTATGAACTACCCCTTGATTGCTGCAAGACCTCATAAAAAGAGTTTCCCTTGTACTACGAAGGGAAAGGATGAAAGCGAGACGATATGCTAATTCCTCATCTGCAAATCAGCCCTTCCCGTAAGTTATTTTCTCAACGAATACGAATAAGGAATTGTAGGAGTGATATCTTGATCTAATTTGAAAAAGCAAACGACAAATCCAAGGCAATAAAATAGGAAAAATACATACTTTTCCTATTTCTAAGATTTCAAGATTTAAACAAAAGGATTCGCGAATAAAAGTGCTAATGCTACAACCAATCCATAAATCGTTAAAGCTTCCATAAAAGCTAGACTAAGCAATAAAGTACCTCGTATTTTTCCCTCTGCCTCGGGCTGTCTTGCGATACCCTCTACGGCTTGACCCGCAGCAGTCCCTTGACCAACTCCAGGTCCAATAGAAGCAAGCCCTACGGCCAATCCAGCAGCAATAACGGAAGCAGCAGAAATCAGTGGATTCATGATAAGTTCCTCGTACCAACAAAAAGAAATGGTTAATGATACAATCAACCAATGAATTATGACTTAATTATTCCATCGATAGGATTCATCCAGTCAAAGTAACTAAGAACTTCGAATTTAAGTAAGAATATTATATATTCAGAATCAGAACTACTCCGATATCTCTTTTTTCCTTTCTATACACAGAGTCTTTGTGAATCCATAGAACTTTCATTCTTCCATTTCTTGGTTCCGAACTGTTATTTCAATTGTTCCATCTTTTCTTGATTTCATCTCTTTATTCATCCAATTCACAGCCACAAGAATACGAAAGGACTTCCATTGAAACCCACACACAACAGTAGGGCAAATGAAATAGATCTTTAGTTCATATAGAACCAGCCAATACCTAATATCACATATACATGTCTTTCTTCCATAACGTAAACCATTAGATTCAATCAGATTCGAGAATCAATCCATTTTTTTTAGGAATCCCGTTTTTTGTAAATTCTTTTCTCTTTTCCGTTTTCTTTATCATTATTCCAGCCGAATAGAATTAAATAGACAAATTAAATTGATTAGGGCGAATTATTGCATAGAAATATCATTATTTAATTGATCGAAGTTCATGCAATTTTTATTTATTATTTCTTTTTTGGTCAATTGTTGAATAAAATCTACTGTAAAGTAGAATTGTTTCTCCTCTTTTTTATTTAATCACACGTCGTAAACATATATCTTATTCAAATTATGATTTGAATAAGAAGATTGGCTGATCAATAGAAAAGAAAATCTTCGTCACGGAAAGGTAGGATATTAAGCGGACGAAAGAAAAATTTTCGTTTAGGAAAAAGATCTTTTGGATCTCTTTCCTTTTTTCTTTTTACAACTCTCTAATGTTCCTACTTTTTTCTTTTTCTATCATATATAAAGCATATATAAAGTCTTGTAGATCTCTCTTCCTTAAGGAAATCATCGTGAACCACACATACATTACTTTGTACTAAGTGAAAAAAGACTATTTCAATGATGACCCTCCATGGATTCACCTATATAAGCCGCAGCTAAAGTTGCAAAAATAAGAGCTTGAATACCACTTGTAAATAATCCAAGGAACATAACAGGGATAGGAATCACTGAAGGTACTAAAGAAACAAGAACAACAACTACTAATTCATCCGCTAAGATATTCCCGAAAAGTCGAAAACTAAGTGACAAGGGCTTTGTGAAATCTTCTAGGATGTTAATGGGTAAAAGGATTGGGGTTGGTTGAATATATTTCCCGAAATAACTTAATCCCTTTTTGCTAAGACCCGCATAAAAATACGCCACTGACGTGAGTAAAGCCAAAGCAACAGTAGTATTTATATCATTCGTGGGTGCGGCTAACTCTCCATGAGGTAATTCTATGATTTTCCAAGGTAAAAGAGCTCCTGACCAATTAGAAACAAAAATAAATAGAAAGAGAGTTCCAATAAAAGGAACCCAAGGGCCATATTCTTCTCCAATTTGAGTTTTACTCACATCTCGAATGAATTCAAGAACATATTCGAAAAAATTCTGACTCCCAGTCGGAATGATTTGTGGGTCCCGAACAGCTATAGTAGCTGAACCCAATAAGATAGCAATTACAACCCAAGAAGTAATAAGTACTTGGCCGTGGACTTGGAAACCCCCTATTTGCCAATAGAAATGTTGGCCTACTTCCACACCGGATATATCGTATAGTGTGTTGATGGAACATGATAGCACATTCATATTGTCCTCTGGAAAAAAATGGAACTTTAAAGAAAATTATTTTGATTCAACCATCTCTTTGTCTACTTGAATCGGATCTTTTGAATATCAATTAATATTAATATTTTGAATACTAACAAATTACATAATATCTTCAGTTCTTTTTATCCATTTTTCAAAATAAATAAGAAACAATAACCGATTCTATCGGATTTTCGAAGTAAAAGTTATTTATCTTATTATTAATCAAGGATTTCTTATATAGCTAGAACGGCCCTCACAAATAGCGAATACTAATTTGTTAAGAATTAAGCGGATTGAAGATATAGCGTCATCATTCGCTGGAATCGAAATATCCGCAAGATCAGGGTCACAATTTGTATCGATTAAACAAATTGTTGGAATTCCCAGAGTGAGACACTCTCGCAGAGCTGTATATTCTTCATGCTGATCAACGATAATTACAATATCGGGTAACCCTGCCATATATTTAATCCCGCCCAGATATGTTTGCAAGCGAGATAATTGTCTTTTCACCACAGCCGCATCTCTTTTCGGCAAACGGTTGAGTCTTCCCGTTTTTTGTTCCATTCTTAAGTCCCTGAACCTATGAAGTCTCGTTTCTGTAGTCGACCAATTTGTTAACATCCCGCCGAGCCATTTTTTATTAACACAATGACACCGGGCCCTTATCGCAGCCCGTGCTACTGAATCAGCTGCCTTATTTTTGGTACCAACAATCAAGAATTGTTTTCCTCTGCTTGCTGCATCAAAAACCAAATCGCAGGCTTCGGATAAAAAACGAGCAGTTCTAGTAAGATTTGTAATATGAATACCTTTACGCCTTGCAGAGATATAAGGTGCCATTTTAGGATTCCATTTCCTAGTACCATGGCCAAAATGAACTCCTGCCTCCAACATCTCTTCCAGGTTAATGTTCCAATATCTTCTTGTCATTTCTCCCCACACCCCCCCTTTTTCAAAAAAAAGAGACGAGGAACCTTGAACTGAAATAAATAATTGTTCCGACGGAACCTTCTCTTCTACCGTAGATTGGCCGTAGATAGACGCCCAAGCCATTAGTCTTTTCTATTGCTTACTATTTTGATTACCAAATCAAATGACTGCACCAAATACGGATAGTCAAAAAGAGGAATCCACTTTTAAAAATCATTAAATCCTATAAATGATTGTTCCGCTCTATCATGGAAGTTCTTTGAAAGAAAGGAAGAAAAGAATTTTCTGTGGTGAAACAAAATATCTCTCATTTCCCTCTCGAATAGATTTTTTTTTATTTCCAAAGGGCTCTTGTTATATTGTTTTGAAGGGGGCAGTAATCTTTTCAATCCGGTACCAACAGGTACCATACCCCCCAAAACAACGTTCTCTTTCAGGCCCTTCAACCAATCGACTCGACCCCTGAGAGCTGCTTTTGCTAAGACTCGAGCGGTTTCTTGGAAACTCGCTTCAGATAGAAAACTTTGAGTATTGAGAGATGTTCTTGTTATTCCCAATAAGAGGGCTCGGTAACAAACCGCTTCTTCTAACACGCGTCCCATTCGTTCCGCCCGCAACAATCCAATTAGTTCTCCGGGTGAAAAAACATTAGACATTCCATCTTCTGAAACCAACACCTTTGATGTTATTTGACGTACAATAATTTCTATATGCCTATTATGAATCTGCACCCCCTGGGATCGATAAACTTTTTGGATCTTATTAACCAAAGAGATACGACTTTGCACTATAGTTAGCTCAGCACCAATCAAGAATGCCCACGGCATTCCAAGAATTCTTGTTATACGGTCGTTCCAACCCCCAACCCTCTTTTCTAAATTCATTGATATTGAATCAACCGAACGCACCTCTAAGACCTGTTCTACTTTTGGAAGCCCCTGGGTTATATCACCAGATCTCGATTTTTCATATATAAATGTAATTAAAGTATCTCCTTGGTACAGAATTTCCCCATAATGACCATGAACAGTTGCTCCTGGAGTGGCCAAATAAGGCTTAGCTGACCGTATTACTACAGAGTCAACTTGAACAAGTATAACTTGACCCGATTTTAGGTGTGGTACATTTTTGACTATACATATATTTTCACAAATAAACTGCCCAAGACTCATTATTGTAGATGTTTCTTGACAATAATTGAGATGAAGAAAATCCCAATTCAAATTGAAAATAATGTTACTGCGTGGATCGGGGTTATAAATTTTCTCATTTTCATCCAAATATTTAATTACTTGAAAAGTCTGTTTTAAACTCGCAAGTTCCAAATAGTTATTTACCAAGATCTGATTATCAGTTATTAAATGGTAAAATGAATAAACATTTGCAAGTAGAAAGGCTGTTCCTAAAGGCCCCAGGGAATTCTTAATTGGAATTCGAGGATCTTCTGTAATTTGAATTGATTCTTTTATCACATTATGATATTTTCCATCATTGAATGGACCCATTCGAAAACAATTGGATGATGACAAAATTATCAACGATTGAAATCCCGTATTTCTATTCAACAACGTATGAATAGTTCTTTGATTTTGATGATTTTGATTAAGGGGTTGTTGAATTCTTGCCTTGGAATAAATAGAAGAAAAGGGATTGATATTGGTGCAATTTGATCCATTAGCAGAGAGCAACCCTG